CATATCCAGGACCCTTGACACAAATAGACGCGTTACGAGTTCCATACAGATTACTTTTCAAGACAATTTCTTTCAAATTCATTAAAATTTCATGTACGGATTCTTGAATACCTACTATGGTAGAATATTCATGTGGTATTTTCTCAGATTTTGCGCGTGTGATACATGTACCTTCTATTTCTCCGAGCAAAGCTCTTCGCATTGCAATGCCTATTGTATCGGCTTGACCTTTCATAAGTGGGGCCAGAATAAAGCGTCCATAATAAAGACGCTTACTGTCTGCTCTTGATTCAACACACTTCCACTGTAGTGTCCGAGTAGATACTGTTACTTTCTCTCGAACCATAGTATATTATTTGATCAAATCATTGAATTATTTATTTCTCTTGAAATCTCTTCAATGTTTATTTTTACACACGTCTTTTTTTAGGAGGCCTACAGCCATTATGTGGCATAGGAGTTACATCCCGTATGAAACTTAATAGTATACCACTTCTACGAATAGCTCTTAATGCCGCATCTCTTCCGAGACCCGGGCCTTTTATCATAACTTCTGCTCGTTGCATACCTTGATCCACTACTGTCCGAATAGCATTTCCTGCTGCGGTTTGAGCGGCAAATGGTGTACCCCTTCTTGTACCCTTGAATCCACAAGCCCCGGCAGAGGACCAAGAAATTACTCGACCCCGTACATCTGTAACAGTCACAATGGTATTGTTGAAACTTGCTTGAACATGAATAACTCCCTTGGGGATTCTACGTGTATTCTTACGTGAACCAATACGTCTATTTCTACGCGAACCAATTTTTGGTATAGGTTTTGCCATATTTTATCATCTCATAAATATAAGTCAGAGATATATGGATATATCCATTTCATGTCAAAACAGATCCTTATTCTTTTTTTTTTTTTTATTTATTTGTACATCCGTACATCGGGTCTTTTAGATTTCGAGAGTCTTTTTGTTTTAGAAAGATTATCCTTGTCTTTGTTTATGTCTCGGGTTAGAACAAATTACTATAATTCGTCCCCGCCTACGGATCAATCGACATTTTTCACAAATTTTACGAACGGAGGCCCTTATTTTCATATTTGTCATTCCTTTTTTTAATTCCGAATCTACTTATTGGAAGAAAATAAGTTTCTTGAAATTTTGAATTTCGAATTGTATCCTCACGAAAGAATGTTGAAATTGAAAAAACCGCCTAATCATTCAAGTCTTTGCTTTGGAGTCTCTAAATTATACGCCCTTTGGTTGAATCATAAGGACTTACCTCAATTTTTAGTCTATTTCCTGGTAGTATACGTATAAAACTACATGAAATCCTTTACGAAACAAAAACCAGAATAATTTTTTTGTTATCTAAACGAATCCGGAAGATACATACCATCGGTAAGTTGTTCAGTAATTAAACCCTCATGAATCCATTTTTGTTGTTTCATTCCAGGTAAAACCGCTTTGAAGTATCAACTAATGTAAGAGGGATAATATTATAAACTTGTCCTTTCTCTTTTTTCACAAATATGAACCGTGTCGGCTATTAGAAAGATTACCATATATAACACAAAACTTCTCCGCCGATTCCTTCTAGTCGAGCCTTTCGGTCTGTCATTATACCTCGAGAAGTAGAAAGAATTACAACCCCCATTCCGCCTAAAATTCTAGGAATTCGTTGATAGTTAGAATATATTCGTAGACCGGGTCGACTGATCCGTTTTAAATTTAAAACAGTTCTATATGGTCCTTTCCTATTTCTTCTATGTCGTAGGGTTAAAACCAAAAAATATTTATTGCTTTCTTGATGTTTTCTCACGTTTTCAATAAAACCTTCTTGTAAAAGGATTTTAACAATATTTTCAGTGATGTTAGTAGATGGTATTCGAACTGTTCTTTTTTTATTCATGTCAGCATTTCGTATAGAGGTTATTATGTCAGCAATAGTGTCTTTACTCATGATAAACTAAGATTTTTGTTTCCCCCGAATTTTGATATAATCAACATGCTCTTTTTCTTTTTTTCTGAATTTTTTAATATTTATGAATTCTTTATTTTTTTTTTTTTTTTTATATTTATGAATTATTAAAGATATATACGTGATAGATAAACAATTTACTAATTAATTAAATAAATTTAATCAATTTCATTCAAATACTATATTAAGGTCTTCCCCTATAATACTTCAGGTGCTAATGAAACTATTTTAGTGAAATTTAACTGTCTTAATTCCCGGGCGATCGCGCCGAAAATTCGGGTTCCTTTTGGATTTCCTTCTTGATCAATAACAACCGCAGCGTTGTCATCATATCGTATTATCATACCGTTGTCGCGTTTGAGTTCTTTACAAGTACGTACAATGACAGCTCGGACCACTTCTGATCTTTCTAGAGGTGTATTTGGTACTGCTTCCTTGATTACAGCAACAATAATGTCACCAATATGAGCATATCGTCGATTACTAGCTCCTATGATTCGAATACACATCAATTCTCGGGCCCCGCTGTTATCCGCTACATTCAAATGGGTTTGAGGTTGAATCATATCATTTTTTTATCGGTTTTTTCTTTTTCAAAGGTATAAATAAAAAAAAAAAAGAAATATTATTTGTTCAAAACAAAAAAAGAAACCTGCAATTGTTTTTTTTTTTTCATCCCAAAAACCCCTTTCGTTTGTTTCTACATTCCTATCCAGAAAGAATGAATTGAGTTCGTATAGGCATTTTAGATGCCGCTATTGAAATAGCCCTTCTAGCTATATTTTCTGCTACTCCGCTCATTTCATAAAGTATTCTACCGGGTTTAACGACAGCTACCCAATATTCGGGAGATCCTTTCCCCGAACCCATACGTGTTTCTGTAGGTCTTACTGTAACAGGTTTGTCTGGAAATATGCGTACCCATATTTTTCCACCGCGGCGTGCATTTCGTGTCATTGCTCGCCTCCCTGCTTCTATTTGTCTAGATGTGATCCAAGCGGGTTCAAGCGCTTGAAGAGCATATCTACCGAAGCAAATACGATTACCTCGATAAGATATTCCTTTCATTCTTCCTCTGTGTTGTTTACGGAATCTGGTTCTTTTGGGGTTATAGTTGATGGTTGTTTAGCAATTTCATCCATCTCTACTACAGAACCGGACACGAGAGTTTCTTCTCATCCAGCTCCTCGCGAATTAAACAATTCAAAATAATTAAACAAAAAAAAATACACGGTTAATAATATAATATATGGAATCGTGGGATTCTTTGAAATTTGATCGAATCGATTAGAAATTAGAAATTTTTTGTGTTTTAATATATAATTTAACACGTATTCTATTTATAGATAATGTCGTTTTGGTAGAACGCTATAATGAATCTTTCTTTTGTTTTTCCTTTTATTTCGAATCGACTAAAATTTAGAAATAAAAAAAAAATTCGCGGGCGAATATTTACTCTTTCAACATTCAGTTGTAAGATTAGTCTATGACATGACCTCTCAGAATAAATGAATAGGTTTCTGGTTCGTTCCGCCATCCTACTCAATGAATCATTAGGATTCGTTTTCAATAGAATCTTATGCATTCACAGGTTCTGTCGTTCCCACCACTTCTCGATTAATGATTAGGTCTGAATTTTACAACGGAGCCTCCAATTAAATTTATTCTTGAGTCAACCTTCTCAGTCTTTATTGGCTCGGGGCTCTTGATTTTTTGTTCTATGCACGGATTTGTCTAATTATGGATCAATCAGTATTGATGCTTTATTACATTCCCTTTATATGAGATGACTCATAGACCTTACATATTGGAATTATATATCATTAATATTCTTTTTCTATCTTTCTCTCACCCTTCCATTTATCTGTATACTTTATATTGCTTTACAACCCATAATCAGATTTTTTTATGTTTGTTTATGTAAAAAGATTTCAGTTGCTACAATGATATGACTTATATATCATATCTTGACTGGTTCTTTCTATCCAGATAACACGAAGTGATGAGTTGGTTATTAGTTCTATAGTTATCAGTTTGTACTATGGGTTGTCCATTTTTTTGAATCCCAACCCTAAAAAAACCAACGAGTCACACACTAAGCATAGCAATTATATCAAATGATTAATCGAATTTTTATTCAACCTTATAGAATTGTTCTTTTTTTTTTTTTTATTATTTACCAGAAAAAGAATGAAAGAGTTTGCCATTTTTTGTTTTATTACCAGATATAACTAAATATAAGTCAAGTAAGTTCTTATTATTCCTCGTCTACAAATATCCAAATTTTGATGCCTAATACCCCATAGATAGTTCGAACTGCATAGGAACAATAATCAATTTTAGCTCGAATGGTTTGTAGAGGAACTCTACCTTCTCGGATCCATTCAACACGTGCAATTTCTTTTCCGTCGATACGCCCTGCAATTTGTACTTGAATCCCTTTTGTACCTGCCTGTTCAGTTAATTCAATAGCTTTTTTCATTGCTTTGCGAAATGAAACTCTATTCTTTAATTGTCCGGCTATAAATTCTGCAAGAATATTGGGGTGCCCGTAAGGATTTGCAATTCTTGTAATAGCAATGTTGAGTTTTCGGTTTACACAATTGAGTTCTTTTTGTACATGCGTCTGTAATTCTTCGATTCTTCGAGTCCTGTCTTCTATTAATAACTTGGGGAATCCCATATAGATTATGACCTGAATCAAATCGATTCTTTTTTGAATCTCTATACGTGCAATTCCCTCTACATTAGAGGATATTTTCATATTATTTTGCACATAATTTTTGATACAATCTCGTATTTTTTGATCTTCTTGTAGATCCTTTGAATAATTTTTTGGTTGTGCAAACCAAAGAGAATGATGACCTTGGGTTGCACCAAGTCTGAAACCAAGTGGATTTATTTTTTGTCCCATAATCCCCCACTACTATATATATCGTGAAACGTGACATCTGTTTGTATTTTTTTTTTATTCATTCGATTTTTTTTAAGCATAACATAATATAATAATATAGCGTATTTGTATT